AAAGGGATGCAGCTGTGTTGAAGAGACAATTATCTCGCTTGGAAACATATCTAGGCGGGATAAAATATATGACGGGCTTGCCTGATATTGTAATCATCGTCGATCAACAAGAAGAATATACGGCTCTTAGAGAATGTATCACTTTGGGAATTCCAACCATTTCTTTAATCGATACAAATTGTAATCCCGATCTCGCGGATATTTCTATTCCAGCAAATGATGACGCTATAGCTTCAATTCGATTCATTCTTAACAAATTAGTATTCGCAATTTGTGAGGGTCGTTCTAGCTATATACAAAATTCTTGATTAATAATAAGATAAATAAATCAAAATTTTTTTGAGGGAGGGGCTCCCTGTATTTCGATTTATAAAGTTGGTTACTACTCCTGAATCATACAAAAGAAAAAGAGATAAAAAACTGGGGATATTGTGTGATTAGTTTAGTTGGTATCCAAAGGTAAAATATAAAATTAAAGTAAATTAAGTAAAAAAGGGGGATCTTGAATCAAAATAATTTAAAGTTCTTATTTCTGTCAGAGGGCAATATGAATGTTTTATCATGTTCCATCAACACACTAATAAAAGAAGGGTTATATGAGATATCTGGTGTCGAAGTAGGCCAACATTTCTATTGGCAAATAGGGGGTTTCCAAGTCCATGCCCAAGTCCTTATTACTTCTTGGGTTGTAATAGCTATCTTATTAGGTTCCGCAGTTATAGCGGTTCGCAATCCCCAAACCATTCCAACTGACGGCCAAAATTTCTTTGAATTTGTCCTTGAATTCATTCGAGACGTGAGTAAAACCCAGATTGGGGAAGAATATGGTCCATGGGTTCCCTTTATTGGAACCCTGTTTTTATTTATTTTTGTTTCTAACTGGTCAGGAGCCCTTTTACCGTGGAAAATTATCCAGTTACCTCAAGGGGAGTTAGCAGCACCAACGAATGATATAAATACGACGGTTGCTTTAGCTTTACTCACATCAGCAGCCTATTTTTATGCGGGTCTTAGCAAAAAAGGATTAGGGTATTTCAGTAAATACATTCAACCAACTCCAATTCTTTTACCCATTAACATCTTAGAAGATTTTACAAAACCCCTATCACTTAGTTTTCGACTTTTCGGAAATATATTAGCCGATGAATTAGTAGTTGTTGTTCTTGTTTCTTTAGTACCTTTAGTGGTTCCTATACCTGTCATGTTCCTTGGATTATTTACAAGCGGGATTCAAGCTCTCATTTTTGCTACTTTAGCTGCGGCTTATATAGGTGAATCTATGGAGGGTCATCATTAACTTTTTTTTTTTCGTTGTTAGCCCAATTAAAGAATAGTTGGTTTACGTTATGTAAGAAACACTTGTATATGTGATATTTGATATTGACTAGGTATATATGAATTTAAAATCTCTATAATCTGTCCCACTACGTTTGTGAATTTCGATTTAGATAGGGATTACATTAGAAGTTCTTCCTTTTTATCTGTGATGAAAAAAGTTATAAAAAAAGAACGAAGAATTCAAAAAAAGGTTCACAAAAAATAAATGGCATAAAAAAGTCGTATATATATATTATTAATTTTTAAAAATCCCGTGGATAGGAACTAATATCAAAGTAATTTTTTGATTCAATAATATTATTATATTAGTTCAATTTAAGTTTTTGGTTTTTTTGGCTGGATGAATCTTAGCGATGACTTAATTATAATTAAGTCCTAAGTCATCAGATGATTGTATCATTAACTATTTCTTTATTTTGGTGTGAGGAACTTATCATGAATCCACTGATTTCTGCTGCTTCGGTTATTGCTGCTGGGTTGGCTGTAGGGCTTGCTTCTATTGGACCTGGAGTTGGTCAAGGTACAGCTGCGGGTCAAGCTGTCGAAGGTATTGCGAGACAACCTGAGGCAGAAGGAAAAATACGAGGTACTTTATTGCTTAGTTTGGCTTTTATGGAAGCTTTAACAATTTATGGCCTGGTTGTAGCATTAGCGCTTTTATTTGCGAATCCTTTTGTTTAATCTTAAAAAAAAGAAAATTCGGGATTTTTTCGTAGTTTTTTTTTTTTTTCTATCCAGATTTAACTCCTACAATTATTCATTGAGACAACAATCCTTGGGAAGGACTAATTTGAGGATGGGGAATTAGTACATCGATTCGCTTTCTTCCTTCCCCTTATTCTTTTAGTTTATAGTTTAATGTAAACCTTGTCTTTAGGAATGTTGCGAAAAACGGAGGTTTTTTGAAATTGACATAAAACTTGGTCTCAAATTTTAGCTTAATTCTAATAAGTCTCATTATTATTATTGAAAATAAAAAACTTTGGAAAATACATTTGTAAATAGAATAGGTTTTTTATTCTGTTTACAAATATCCAAATAGGTAAATTAAATTATAAATTATTAAATTAAATTTTCTAAAAAAAAAAAAAGAAAAAAAAAAGACAGAGCTCTTTTTTTTTATAGTTTAGCTAGACGAGGAGATTATATGAAAAATTTAACC